ACATTCTAATTGGGTCGGTATTTTTCAGTCATTCATTGAATGATAAATCACTACAAGTGACGGAGATACACGATTTAAATAACGGAAGATCCAATATTTTATAATTGTATCGATAATGACCGGAAAGGTAGAAACAAGGCCAGATATAATTTGATCGTTATGAGCAAATCCAAAATCTTTGTAGACAGAGCCAATCATTAGTTCCCAACCGTGGGGTGAATGGAATCCTATACACAAATCAGTTAATAAAAGAATAGAAAAAGCTTTTATTGTGTCGCTTAAGTTATATAGGAATTCTTGAACCCAAGAATTCAAAAGAATAAGTTCTTGGTTACCTAGAATAGAATAGGCAGTTAGAATAACGAAACAGATTATATTTCTCAAAAAGTTCAAAATCGTATGGATACGATCCTCATTGTACACCTTTATCAATTGGATCGTTTCTTTGTGAATTCCGATACGAAACTTTTGTAGATGTGTTTCTGGGTATTCCTTTATCATTTCGTTCAAAAAAAAGAGTTCCTCTAATTCTATGAATTTTTCTAGAATACTCTTTTCTTGAATATCATTTAAAAAAGTTTCAGATTTATTAGTATTCCACCAATTAATAACCCAAGATTCCAGACTTTTTTTAAATGAAAAAGAGATCCACCAGGGCAAAAAGACTATAGATGTAAGATATAGAAGGGAAATTAATGCTTTTTTTTTTTTCATTTTTTCGTCTTTGAATTTGTAATGAACCCACTTCATTCGTCAACTCTATAGGATTTAAAATTTCTATCAAACATAAGTTCTATTACAAGGCCTGGAAGCTATGAACCTATTACCTATTTTTTATTTGTGAGTCAGGGGTTAGTCCTTAGAATTTAGAAAAAAAATACAGAACAAGCCTACCAATAAGAAAGAGCACACGAATGAAAAAAATATTGTTTCCGGAAATCTCAATTGTTCAAATTGGAAGTAATTCCCTCGTTTCAATGAATGCCCGAAGAGCCACTTCAAATTCCGATTTCGAGATGAAAGAATTCCTTTGTATCAAAATAACAAAAATTTCGACAAAAAATTCGCCAATTGACCCTAGTCTACAAGACTAATTGAGAGGGATTTCTGAAGAATATTTTGACATGATGATCAAAAATGAGTGGCAAAAGCAAAATAAGACGGAAAGGGGTTTTCGTTCAAAGTTATCATTATAAGTGGCCCGAGTAGTCCAAACTTTTGCTCAGTTAGGAATACAAAAAAGGGAAAAAAGAAACGGTGATTTGCGAAAAAAGGGAAAATTCTTTACAAGATATGATCTATTGATATCTAACACATCAATTTCCAATATTGAAAAGAAAAAGAGAATTTCTTTATTCTAGATCTTATTCCGAACTGTTTGATTTTCTTTATCTATGAGATGAATCTATTATTTCAATTTTTTACTTGTTACTAAATTTACATACGCATAAAAATTTTTCGGACAAAAAAACTTTGTTTTCGAATTGTTCCGTATATATTTTTTTGTTCATCGGTATTAGTATTGTGAAGAAATTTAACTTTTGGATTTTTTGGCTCTTACTAAGAAATTGGTACACGCAAGAAATAGGCCAATTCCGCAGCTTTTTGCTCAATTTCTTGTGGAGTCAAATTCTCATCAGTACGAGTCAAAGGAATGGCTCCCTGGCCTCTGATTTCCATATAAAGGACACGCCTAGCAGAAATACCCTCTTTATCTTCTATTCTGATAGACTGAATATCTTTCATAAGGAATCGGAGTAGGATGCGACGATTTTTTCCAGGGAATCCCCAACGAAAAATACACACTACTCCCTCTTTTCTATCGAATCGATCATAACCACTACCGACATTCCACGAAATTGTACACCACAAATAAGAACTAATAAATAGACCAGCAATCCCATAGAAAGACATTACGAGCCCTTGTGGAAAAAAAATTATTTGCTGAAACGGAAAGAAAGATATCAAATTTCTGCCAAGGTAACTGGAAATTCCAACCAACAAAAACCCCAATGAACCTAAAAAAAGTATTAAGGCCCAGGAGAAATTATTTATTTTTCGAGACCCCGCTATAAATTCTATCCATATATGTTCTGATCGCCAATTCATACTCGATCCAGTTGCGTTTTATTGGAAGTGGGAGACTAGCCCAACAGAATTTGACTTTACTTTTATTGTTTCAAAAGTAACTTTCATCAACTCGCACTATTCTGATGTGAATCTTTAGGAAGAATTGATCGAATTCCTTAGATCTAAGAGCCTTTTCATATGATCTGCTATCTACACACATATGGATCCATTGGCTCTGTCAGCCATTCACTCCAATTTTTTTTCAAACAGGTCATTTACTTATATAGCACATTTACGTCTGCAAAAGAACCCTTTCCTCTTTGTTTGAAAAAAACCACATGTTATACCTTATTATATTAAATAGATATCTATGTTATGATCCAAGTCTAAATCTTGAAAAACTAAAAATAGATGATATTTACCCCCATTGAATCTAAAAAATCTTGTTTTTTTGAACATAAAGAAATAAAGAAGTCATCGCAATTGCCGGAAATACTAAGCCTACTAAAGGCACAAAAATAGAAGGTAAGTTGTTAAGAATTATCATAGAATGAGCGCCTCGATTTAATATTTGTACCTGTTATTTATATTAATCTTTAATTACCTTTTATTGTTATTTATATTGTTAGAAAGATATCTTATAATCATTATAATTCCTATATAATTATATATATAGTATTTATAAGTTAGTATTTATAAGTGAATATATATAATAAAATTGTAGAACTAAGTAAATGGACTTATTCATTTTTCTACCTGAACTATATGTATGAAAATCCACTTGTTTGTTATTCTTCTCTTTTTCTTATTTTATAACTTAAAAAAAATCAAGAGTTTTTTCTGCTCCCGAGAAATTCGTTTTTTTATTATTTAGCTTGCTTCGTAGAAGGTAGAAGAAAGAATTCAATCTTTTCTCTTGTTGATAGGGCTTTCGTAATTAGAAATCAGAAAATATCGGTAAAAAAAATTATCTGCATGATTCTTTCTACAATTTATGTTTATGTCACAAAAAAATCCACTCTTCGGATTTGATTTTGCTTTTGATTTCGCTAACTGAATACTTGTTCGCTAAAAAACTATTTGAACTTTAATTTTTTTCTTTAATAAAAATTAATTAACTTAAAGCTATACTTGATTTATGATTCAAAGGAAAGAAAGCGTGGAGCTGAAATAACTCATTCAGAACGCCCTTTAAAAGATTACGGGGTACGATTAGATCGAATAAGCCCTTATGGAATAAAAATTCGGCCGCTTGTGAACCTTCAAGTACTGTCTTATTCGATGTTTGTTCAATTACTCTTTTACCTGCAAATGCAACGTAGGCGTTGGGTTCAGCAATAATGATATCCCCTAACATACCAAAACTGGCTGTCACTCCACCCGTTGTAGGAGATGTAAGGATTGAAACATAAAATAACTTTTTATTCGATTGATAATCAGATAAAGCGGAAGATATTTTAGCCATTTGCATCAAGCTTACACTTCCTTCTTGCATGCGTGCGCCTCCGGAAGCACACACTAGAATAAGAGGTAAAAATTTATTGGCGGCATACTCGATCAAACGAGTGATTTTCTCACCTACTACGGATCCCATACTACCCCCCATAAACTGAAAATCCATAACCCCAACTGCTACGGGAATACCATTTAGCTGACCGGTGCCTGTTTGAACAGTGTCGGTTAATCCTGTCTTTCTTTGATAAGAATCAATACGATTCTTATAAGGTTCTTCCTCTGAATGAAATTCAATGGGATCCAGAGATACCATATCTTCATCCATAGGATCCCAAGTGCCAGGATCAATCAAGAGTTCAATTCTATCTGAACTACTCATTTTCAAATGATATCCACATTGTTCACAAATATTCATTCTTGACTTCAATTTTTTTTTATAATTTAATCCATAGCAAATTTCGCATTGAATCCACAAATGCCTGTATTTTTGAGTTACATCGAGATCATTCAAACTTTCTCTTATAGTTAAATCGCTACCGTTCGTACTAGTTCTTAGACCAGAATTCTCGTTTTCACTACTATTTCCACTTTCACCACAAATGTAACTATAAATGTAACTTTCACTGTAATTTTCACCACCACTTAAAATATAACTATCAATACATATTTGAGAACGAAGATAACTGTCAATGCAACTATTGATGTAATTATTCCAACTAAATTTAGTATCATATATATAATGATCATAGTCAGAGTCGTCACTCCTAGACCCTGTATTCAGATAACTAGAATTCCAATAACTATAAGAAGAACTTTTCATTTCTAGTTCACTCAGAAAAAAATGATCATTGTCCATCTCAAAAATCTCAAAAACTTGATTTTCCATATCAAAATAGATGGAATAACTGTCCCTGTTACTATCCCTAACTAAAAAAGTGCTATCCGCGCCGAAATTCCGAATGTCCCTAATGTCGACTAAATGATCAACATTACTGTAACTAGAACTGTCCCTATTACTCCAACTTTGGGTGTTTTTATCTGTATCATTTCTAATGGGGTCTTCACTTACACTGGTATTTTCAAGAGGACCAAGACTATCCGTTAATTTACTTAGCCTACACTTGTATTCTAACTCCACGTTAGATAACATCGAATTGAACCACCCTTTTTTCATAGAACTTTCTTGCCGCTATTTACATCAAAATAAATGGATGAATAGTCATTCAATGAAAAATCATTTGAATATTGCATTTTCTCTCACAAAAGGCATATATCCAATATCCAATAACTCGGATTATTAACTAAAAAGAAGTGTAAGAAGTAGGTATTGATTCTCTTTTGCTTTGTAAGAGCAAGAACCCGGGGCGGGGTATTTTGATTATGATGATTCTGATGAAACAATGTTTTCATTTCTTTTTATAATAATTCAAAATAGATAATTCTATTTAGAAAAAAATAGAATTCTATAACCATTA